TAAGTCCGCTTATTTCATTTAAGTTTCATTTAAGACGCGAAAATTGGAATCCTTTTCATTTTATTTCGTCAATTTTTGATAAGAACTCAGAAGTCAAGTTTAATTCAAATTAATGATTAATTAATTATTTTGACTGATTGTTTTTACGTAAATGATAAGTAGAAAGGCGGTAGGAACTAGAATGAATAGTGCAGTAGCAATAAATGCAAGAATATTTACTTCCATAATCTAATCTTTTTTACTTCGCAATAACTCGGGATTTAGTCCCATAGAGATGATAAACCTTTCATCTGTAAATTCAATGAATGAATTCCCTCTCAATCTCGCTGGTTTTGAATCGGATGAATATCATGAATAACAATATCTGAGCTGTCAAATCAATTTCTCGTCGAAAATGGAATAGTATAACATAGGAAGTTCTTTTATCCATACCGAATCCCAGCTGGGATTCCGGACCCAATCCAAAATTCCTTTATTTATCATTTATCCTCTGTTTCCGTTCTTTTTTTCTATAATCTACTTTTTTTGTTATTGTGAATTCCATTTGTGTATGTGTGCCCCTCTCCAAAAAACATATAGTATTCGATTCCATGGATCGGGAACAATCGAAAAAGCGGATCCAGGATTTCTTGGAATGCTTACTATAATGCTACCGATAATTGTATTAATCCGCCCACATATGTTTTTCTCCTACCACAAAGAAAAGAAAAAAGACTTTTTTTTTTATTTTGGGAATGAAATTCTGCCCCTGGCCCCCTTTCGAATTGATTGATGTATTTAGTGGATCCGTCGGGACTGACGGGGCTCGAACCCGCAGCTTCCGCCTTGACAGGGCGGTGCTCTGACCAATTGAACTACAATCCCAGGGAAAGGAAATAAGGGATCTAGCAGAAATTTGGATTCTTTATCTCCGTATCGAGTATTTTTCAAGGGCGCGGGGATTCTACCGGGGATTATACGTGGTAGATTGGCGAATTTGTGGGCCGAGCTGGATTTGAACCAGCGTAGACATATTGTCAACGAATTTACAGTCCGTCCCCATTAACCGCTCGGGCATCGACCCAGACCCAGGTGTAAGGTTATTAGCAATTCGCGATCAACTTCCTTTCGGAGTACCCTACCCCCAGGGGAAGTCGAATCCCCGTTGCCTCCTTGAAAGAGAGATGTCCTCACCGCTAGACGATGGGGGCCCACTTGCCTCAAAGTCATGATAGTCATCATACCGTGATGATAGTATCAACAGTTTTTGGAAAATGTCAATATTGTCAATATAATGGAATGGTATGATTAGATCCGAGGAATCTTTCCTCTTTTTCTAATTGCCGATAACTTGTTGATTCGTGATTCATATTCATGAATCATTCATTGGAATGGGCATTCTCTACTCTATATCTCTATATATATCAATATATAAAATAGAAATAGATTCTATATCTATATTTATTTCGTCTAATATAAACGTCTAATATAAAAAAGTGTAAATAATACAAAGTAACAAAGTATAGAGTTTTCGGGGAGTCGCTGGTCCAAAACAAAAGGGGTTAAGTTCCACTTCTTTCGCTTTCATTCATTGATTCATTTATTCTTAAGATGAGATAAGAATATCTCACAATAAAAGAAGGAAATTAACAAACGGTAAGCGTGATGAAGAAATTATCGAAAATTGTTTGAATTTAGTTCAGGGGACAAGGCAGGTAGAATTTCTTCATCACAGGATTTGATGAAATACCTTGAAATTTATGTCGAATTGGTAGGTGTACGTGTTGATTCTGATGGGAATCAATTCATTCAATGAAAGAAAAAGAATTTGGTTCGGTCTTGAAACAATTCATTCCATTTTACCCTAGACTTGCTGGTTTTATTATTCAATAATAAGCCACTAGCAAGTATGAGTCTACCGTACTGTATGTACTTATGTATATACATAATAGAAATAATATATATAATAGAATATATAATATTCTACGTACATATAGATTTATAGATTCTATAATTCAATAATATAGATATTGTATCCACATAGTAACCCATTCAGGAATTCAATCAAATAAGCCCTTTTAACTCAGCGGTAGAGTAACGCCATGGTAAGGCGTAAGTCATCGGTTCAAATCCGATAAGGGGCTTCGGTTTTTTCATAAAACTCCGGTCGGAAGAATAGAGATATTTTGAATACTTGGAATAAAAACGGGAGAATACATTATTTAAATTGAATAGAGTATTATTATAAGTTATAAGTATAGTAGTAAAGTTCAATAAATTGGAATTATTATGAATAATGATAAGTTACCTCTTGAATGACGAAACCACATATTCCTATTTTCCATTCTACCAAAAAAAATCCATTGGAAAGAATAGAAATCAACAAAAGAAAAAGTAAGTGGACCTGACCCATTGAATCATGACTATATCCGCTATTCTGATATTCAAATTCGATAGAGATGAAATTGGAACGGTTGATTTTTTTTTATTTCATTTTTTTGACTCCGCAAGAATTTGTCGA